GAATATGAATGGGGTTTCTTTGTTGACATAAGATCTAAATTGTAAAAAGAATCAAAAGTAGGGGATAACTCTTTTTTATCTATATTCTTGATTACTAATTCAGTTAAGAGGCCTCTATCAACAAGAAAAAAAGTGAATTCTTTTTTTCGTCAAATTATAGGAAAATAAAAAATTTTTGTTCTACGTCTTACGTATGTATATAGAATCCAAATTTTGTACCTTCTATACTCACTTATATATATACTTAGATACTTAGATTTATACTAATTAAACTTTGAATTCTAATATATTATTAATTATAATTATTTAATTTTTAATAAGATAAGATATCTTTATAAATAATAACAGGTACAAATAGTAAATTGAGGTATCCTTTATATGACAACTTTCGACTTTCCCTCTGTTTTGGTGCCTTTAGTAGGCTTAGTATTTCCGGCAATGGCAATGGCTTCTTTATTTCTTCATGTTCAAAAAAATAAGACTGTTTAGATCTGATGGGCCCAACTCTCATCCATTTTTTTTTCAAAACTAAGACTTGTATCATAACGCAGATACCTATTTATTGTAAGAAGGTATAACATGCGGCGCTTCCGTCGAAAGGAGCTCTTTGACCTGTAGAAAGATGATATGGGGTAAAGGAATTATATCTATTTGAAAAAATCTCAGGATCGCCGGATGGCTGAACTGTAAAATCGGTACATCTATATATATATATCGATGGGATCATACGAAGGGTATGTTTTTATTTTAGATCTAACCAACTTGATAAATTACTCTTAAAGGTTTACATCAAACTAAGTACTAGTTGATGAGAGTTACTTCGGAAACAAAAAGAGTAAAGTCTAGGGTATTTTCTCAATTCCAATAAAACGAAACCGGATCAAGTATGAGTTGTCGATCAGAACATATATGGATACAACCTATAACGGGGTCGCGAAAAACAAGTAATTTATGCTGGGCCATTATCCTTTTTTTAGGTTCATTAGGATTCTTATTGGTTGGAACTTCCAGTTATCTTGGGAGAAACTTGATATCTTTATTTCCGTCTCAGCAAATCCTTTTTTTTCCACAAGGGATTGTGATGTCTTTCTATGGGATCGCGGGTCTCTTTATTAGCTCCTATTTGTGGTGCACAATTTCGTGGAATGTAGGGGGTGGTTATGATCGATTCGATAGAAAAGAAGGAATGGTATGTATTTTTCGTTGGGGATTCCCTGGAAAAAATCGTCGCATCTTCCTCCGATTCCTTATAAAGGATATTCAGTCCGTCCGAATAGAAGTTAAAGAGGGTATTTATGCTCGCCGTGTACTTTATATGGATATCAGAGGCCAGGGGGCCATTCCCTTGACTCGTACTGATGAGAATGTTACTCCACGGGAAATCGAACAAAAAGCTGCCGAATTGGCCTATTTCTTGCGTGTACCGATTGAAGTATTTTGAGAAATGAGCTGAGAGAATGAATGCTTTCTCAGCAGGAAGGAAAAACTAAAGAATCCCCCTTTTCTATACCATAACTTAACTGAAGTTTCTTCATAACGCTCATTCTAGTCAAAGAAGACGTATACGTAATGTAACAACCACAAAACAAAACTATTTTTGTGGTCTTTTATGTGTATGGAAATCTACACAACTTAATTCAATAACAAAAAAATAAGTAACAAATCGAAAAAATGGATTCATCCTTTCTATTTTATATCAAAGCATTTCGAAATACATAAATTTTTTTATTCCGGACTCTGAGTAGTCAGTGAAAATTTTTAAAAATAAAAATATAAGATATTTTGATATAATGGTAGAAAAGAATATTCATTACTTAAATAAAGCGGTTCTTTCAGGCAGTCATCGATTCGTCGAAAGGGGGATACTTGCTTCGAATTTAACCAATTACTATATCTGGAAACAATATAATATTTTTTTGTTAATTCTTTGAATTCTAAGTGGATTCTTAATCTATTTCTGTATTCTTTCTACATTCAAAGACTAACTCCGAAATCACAAATAAAAAAAAGTGAATAGATTAATAATTAATAAGTTCGATACTTTGTAATAGAACTCATGCATGAGAGAAATATTGGATGGCGTAGAGTCAACTAATGAGGTCGGTTCATTAAAATTAAAAATTAATAGATGAAATGAAAAAATGTCAAAAAAGAAAGCATTCACCCCTCTTTTATATCTTGCATCTATAGTATTTTTGCCCTGGTGGATTTCTCTCTCATTTAATAAAAGTCTGGAATCTTGGGTTACTTATTGGTGGAATACTAGGCAATCTGAAATTTTTTTGAATGATATTCAAGAAAAGAATATTATAAAAAATTTCATAGAATTGGAAGAAATCCTTCTTTTGGAGGAAATGATCAAGGAATACTCGGAGACACATCTACAAAACCTTCGTATAGGAATCCACAAAGAAACGCTCCAATTAATCAAGATACACAATGAGGATCATATTCATACGATTTTGCACTTCTCGACAAATATAATATGTTTCGTTATTCTAAGCGGTTATTCTATTTTGGGTAATGAAGAACTTGTTATTCTTAACTCTTGGGCTCAGGAATTCCTATATAACTTAAGTGACACAATAAAAGCTTTTTCGATTCTTTTATTAACAGATTTATGTATCGGATTCCATTCGCCCCATGGTTGGGAACTAATGATTGGCTTTGTCTACAAAGATTTTGGATTTGCTCATAATGATCAAATTATATCTGGTCTTGTTTCTACTTTTCCAGTCATTCTAGATACTCTATTTAAATTTTGGATTTTTCGTTATTTAAATCGTGTTTCTCCGTCACTTGTAGTGATTTATCATTCAATGAATGATTAAAAAAGGATCTACGGATATTAATCCAATTCAATTCTAACGTTTCTTACTTTGTAGTTGTACAGAAGCAAAGCATGTAAAATCATACTTACTCTTTCTATTTCTACCCATCCCAAAGATTTATTCTATATATTAAATATTATTTATTCCAGTAAAATTATTCCAGTAAATAGCAGAATTGCGGATAGGGAACTAGGTTAGCGACCTACCAAATTTATTGTAGACATTTTTGGGCTCAATGGTTGGACCATGCAAACTAGAAAGACTTTTTCTTGGATAAAGGAACAAATTAATCGATCCATTTCCGTATCGCTCATGATATATATCATAACTCGGCCATCCATTTCAAGTGCATATCCCATTTTTGCGCAGCAAGGTTATGAAAATCCACGAGAAGCGACTGGTCGTATTGTATGTGCCAATTGCCATTTAGCTAATAAGCCCGTGGATATTGAAGTTCCACAAACGGTACTTCCAGATACTGTATTTGAAGCAGTTGTTCGAATCCCTTATGATATGCAACTAAAACAGGTTCTTGCTAATGGTAAAAAGGGTGCTTTGAATGTAGGGGCTGTTCTTATTTTACCAGAGGGTTTTGAATTAGCTCCTGCCGATCGGATTTCCCCCGAGATGAAAGAAAAGATAGGCAATCTGTCTTTTCAGAGCTATCGCCCCAATAAAAAAAATATTCTTGTGATAGGCCCCGTTCCTGGTCAGAAATATAGTGAAATCACCTTTCCTATCCTTTCCCCGGACCCCGCTACTACGAAAGAGGTTCACTTCTTAAAATATCCTATATACGTAGGCGGAAACAGGGGAAGGGGTCAGATTTATCCCGACGGGAGCAAAAGTAACAATACAGTTTATAATGCTACATCAGCAGGTATAGTAGGTAAAATAATACGAAAAGAAAAAGGGGGTTACGAAATAACCATAGCGGATGCATCGGATGGACGTCAAGTGGTTGATATTATCCCTCCAGGGCCAGAACTTCTTGTTTCAGAAGGCGAATCTATCAAATTGGATCAACCGTTGACGAGTAATCCTAATGTGGGCGGATTTGGTCAGGGAGATGCAGAAATAGTACTTCAAGATCCCTTACGTGTCCAAGGCCTTTTGTTCTTCTTGGCATCTGTTATTTTGGCACAAATCTTTTTGGTTCTTAAAAAGAAACAGTTCGAGAAGGTTCAATTGTCAGAAATGAATTTCTAGACTCGCGGATTTATCGCCATTGAGCTCATAACGTAAAAAGAACAAAATTTTTTTTTGACGACTCTTTATGATAAAAAATGGACATTATGAAAAGCCTTTTGCTTTTTTATACTCGTTTTCTACGAGATGTCGGGAATTCCTTGTACCGCATTCCTAGTCATAGTATGTAGATTGTGAAGAAGACTTTTTATTTTTTTTGAATCCAAATTGGGGTGGTATTATTATGTTACTATTATCACATTTCAATGTCATAAAATTCATTAATAGTGTTTTCTATTCTAATTGAATGAAATTAAACTAGATACTAGACATAAGTAAGCGGGGAATAGAACGGATAAATGCGTGGAACACAAAATTATAGGGACGATTATTCATCTTCCTAGTATTCGACACAAGAAAAGGAATTTTCCACATCTCTTTCTTGTGTCGAAAGAAAAAAAAGATTATTTATCCTGTTCGTCAAAGATTACTAGTCTAAGCTTTGAATTTTTCAAGATAATATCAGGACTTTTTTAGATATATTATATATTACATAAATATTACATAATATATATAATTTTATATTATAAATTCTAAAATATAATAGTGGGCAAACAAAAGAGAGGGAGGTTTATTGAGTAAATAGAACTTCTTCGATAAACTTAAAAAATTTCCATTTTTGATGAGATACAAAAAAAATACTAAGGTTTTATTCTTATTTGAGGATAGTATGTCATCTAGGAAATCGAGTAATTTCTTCTTTCTTCTAACTTTGAAAGTATCGATAGAAACTATCGAGCAACGGGCGGATGGATCAATGAACTTCATTTTTCAAAAACATCATCAGAAAAATGGAATGGGTTTTTGCCATTTAGACGAAAAAATATTCTAATTCTTAAGAACTCAACGGGGTTCCCTTCTTTGTATGATTTGAGGGGGGAGGTCCCGTCGAGTTCTTACGCTTTCATGGCTACAATTTAC